CATCCCTTTGGTCTTATTGACATAAGAGATGCCATTTATAGTCTATCTCTTTCTATATATGGAAAGTCAAGAAATTCTCATCGAAACATCGAGAAATTGTGCATATAGAAAACTCTAAAGAAAGAAAAAAGGAGACCCATGCCATGATTTTCAAATCTTTTCTACTTAGTAGTCTAAGTTTCTCGATGAGGATAATTAATTCGGTCGTTGTGGTCGGACTCTATTATGGATTTCTGACCACATTCTACATAGATCCCTCTTAGATCTTCTTTCTCCAATCTTGGGTTAGGGAAGAAGGAGATATTCGCGACTACTGGTGGTTTCATTATGTCATTATGGGGCAGCTCATGATCTTCATATCGATCTATTATCCAACTCCGCATCTATTCTTTCTTAGCTAAACGAGTGGAAGATCCATCCAATTTGGTTATATCATGAACTCGAAAAACGGATCTGAATGTGACTGAAATGCACGATCTTCACAGGTATCACTTTTCACGATACCTAAACCTAAAAGGTGGAATAGCGATTTTCAAACCATTTCCTATAAGAGAATGGTTTCCATTACTTTGAGAAATGTATTCTATATCAAACTATAGCTATTGCATTAAAGAAGAAAAGAAACTAATAGAAGTCGAAGACGCGGAATGGTAGTGAATAGAGAAAAAGATTCTTCTGATTTTCTTGTTCCTGAAAATATTCTATCTATCTCCTAGACGCTGTAGAGAATTGAGAATTTTCATGTCTTTCAATTCTCGTACTCGTAATTGGAAAGTTACGGAAGGAGATCCATCATTTTGTAATGAAAACAACATAAAAAACTCTGGACAATTTCGAAATCAGACCAAGCGTCTTAATACATATGCAAAAAAATTCATTATTGGCCCACCATTGATTACAAGATTTAGCTTTTATGAATCGCTATTGCTTTGATACGAATAATGGCAGTCGTTTCAGTATGTTAAGGATACAGATGTATCCACAATTCATTTAGAGTTACTTAATAGCCTATTTCTTATACTATATCTCTCTCCCGTGAAATTCTCGAGCCGAAAGATGGATGCATATGCTGTGTTTCATTTTGCTAAATGATATCAATTAAATGGTGTATCAATTCTATAAATTGGATATAGCAATAAATAAATCAGCAAAATTCTTTTATTTTAGATAGAAGAAATGTTTCTTCTATCTAAAATAAAAGAATGTACCCTTCTATCCAAATCCAATTTGCATCGATAAAATAAATCCAAATTATAGATTCCAGCAGTAGATGAATAATTGCAAATTTTTGTGTGTACGAGATTCGAATAACTTCAAAATAACTGACATAATTTTTTATTTTTCCTGATCAGAAAAATACATGAAAAAGAAAGGAGGTAGAAAAATTTTTTGATTTATGGTTAAAGAAGAAAAACAAGAAAACAGGGGTTCTGTTGAATTTCAAGTATTCAGTTTCACCAATAAGATACGGAGACTTGCTTCACATTTGGAATTACACAAAAAAGATTTTTCATCGGAAAGAGGTCTACGAAGACTTTTGGGAAAACGCCAACGTTTGCTGGCTTATTTGGCAAAGAAAAATAGAGTACGTTATAAGAAATTAATAAGTCAGTTGGATATTCGGGAGAAGTAATTTAATCGTTCGAATTTTTTTCTTATTTTATTAGTAGTCTTATAGTAGTTTTAGATTTTGCATTTTGATGAGCCTCGTTTTGAGGAATTCATGGAATAATGAATTAAGGAAGAAAAAAGAATAAGAGTCTACCGTTTACAAGAAAAGATCTAATGATAGTCAATATGGGCCCTCAGCACCCATCAATGCATGGTGTTCTTCGACTGATCGTTACTCTCGATGGTGAAGATGTTGTTGATTGTGAACCCATATTAGGCTATTTACACAGAGGAATGGAAAAAATCGCCGAAAACAGAACTATTATACAATATTTGCCTTATGTAACACGGTGGGATTATTTAGCTACTATGTTTACAGAAGCAATAACGGTAAATGCACCTGAATTCTTAGAAAATATTCAAATACCTCAAAGAGCCAGCTATATTCGGGTAATTATGTTAGAATTGAGCCGTATAGCTTCTCACTTATTATGGCTTGGACCTTTTATGGCGGATCTTGGGGCACAAACTCCTTTTTTCTACATTTTTAGAGAGAGAGAATTGATATATGATCTATTTGAAGCTGCTACAGGTATGCGAATGATGCATAATTACTTTCGCATCGGCGGAGTAGCTGCCGATCTACCTTATGGATGGATGGATAAATGTTTAGATTTCTGTGATTATTTTTTACGAGGAGTTGTTGAATATCAACAACTTATTACACAGAATCCTATTTTTTTAGAACGAGTTGAAGGAGTAGGTTTTATTAGCGGAGAAGAAGCTGTAAATTGGGGCTTATCGGGACCAATGTTACGAGCTTCTGGAATACAATGGGATCTTCGTAAAATTGATCCTTATGAGTCGTACAATCAATTCGATTGGAAAGTCCAATGGCAAAAAGAAGGAGATTCGTTAGCTCGCTATTTAGTACGAATTGGTGAAATGAAGGAATCCATTAAAATTATTCAACAAGCTATAGAGAAAATTCCTGGAGGACCATATGAAAATTTAGAAGCCCGACGCTTTAAGAAAGCAAAGAATTCGGAATGGAATGATTTTGAATATAGATTTCTTGGTAAAAAACCTTCCCCGAATTTTGAATTATCAAAGCAAGAGCTATATGTAAGAGTAGAAGCTCCAAAAGGTGAATTAGGAATTTATCTGGTAGGAGATGACAGTCTTTTCCCCTGGAGATGGAAAATCCGTCCACCCGGTTTTATTAATTTACAAATTCTTCCTCAGCTAGTTAAAAAAATGAAATTGGCTGATATCATGACGATATTAGGTAGTATAGATATCATTATGGGGGAAGTTGATCGTTGAAATGATAATAGATAGGGTAGAGGTAGAAACTATCAATTCTTTTTCGAAATCGGAATTATTAAAAGAAGTCTATGGACTGATATGGATTCTACCTATTTTGACCCTCCTACTGGGAATCACAATAGAAGTACTTGTAATTGTGTGGTTAGAAAGAGAAATATCCGCATCGATACAACAACGTATTGGTCCTGAATATGCCGGCCCTTTAGGACTGCTTCAAGCTATAGCAGATGGAACTAAGCTTATTTTTAAAGAGGATATCCTCCCATCCCGAGGAGAGATTCCTTTATTTAGCATTGGACCCTCTATAGCAGTCATATCTGTTTTATTAAGTTTTTTAGTTATCCCTTTTGGATATCATTTTGTTTTAGCTGATCTTAGTATTGGTGTTTTTTTATGGATTGCCATTTCAAGTATTGCTCCTATTGGTCTTCTTATGGCAGGATATAGCTCAAATAATAAATATTCTTTTTCAGGTGGTCTACGAGCAGCTGCTCAATCTATTAGTTATGAAATACCATTAACTTTTTGTGTGCTAGCAATATCTCTACGTGTGATTCGTTAAAAAAGGATCTTTTCCTCTAAAATTCATTGAATACTTATCTTCCTTTTCTTATTCTGTATTCAGGTCGGTAAGTCAAACTAGATAGCTATATGAGTGAAACAAAACAACTTATTAATTTGTAGTAAAAATAAAAAATCTCATTTCCTACGTACAAGAAAAAGTTGAAGTAAACATAAGCAGTGTAAACTCTTTACCCCAAGATTGAGATTGTTTGATTAGTCATCATATCTTGAAGCGGGCAAGAATAAAGGATTCACGATATGGAATTCCATTACTAGAATATTTTTAGTTATTACTAGAACTTATAACCATATAAAAGAATCCATAAAAAGTTAGTGAGGGATTAGGAACACTAAAGTACATAAAGGATTAGTAATGAGAGAATCTAAATCATTAGACATTCTTCTTCATAAAAGGAATCATAATAAGGGCTTGAAATTGGTGGAAATAATCAAGTAGTACTTTCTTCGGATTCCGATCCAGAGTATATTCCCATTCACTTGTTAAGGAAATAGCTATCAAGAACGAATTAACCCTTTATTTCTTTTTTCTTTTTAAGTATCCCCTTCCCCGGGAAAGAAGAATAGGACAAAAGATATGAAATGCAATACAAAAAAAGATCTTTATTTCTTCTTTATGGAATTCTTCATGAACTAATATCCAATTCTTTTCATTTATTTATTGCTATAACGAGTGTTTTATTCCAATAATAAGTTATTACTCAATAAGAAAAAACTGTCATTTTATTATATAAAGGATAAGATCAATTCGGAAGCGCTTTTTTATTATTTTAGCAGACGGAATTGCTTTGGTCTAATTTAGGACTTTCCAATCCATTTTATCTTACCTAATTCTATCTACGCGAGGGGATAAGATCGAAAAGAAATAATCCTTTTTTCTGATCATAGAGGAGCCGTATGAAGCTAAGGTTTCATGTACGGTTTTGGAATAGCGGTGGGAACTGTGATGTTATCATCGACTATGATTATCTAACAGTTCAAGTACGGTTGATATAGTTGAAGCACAGTCCAAATATGGTTTTTTGGGATGGAATCTTTGGCGTCAGCCTATAGGTTTTTTAGTTTTTCTAATTTCTTCTTTGGCAGAATGTGAAAGATTACCCTTTGATTTACCAGAAGCAGAGGAAGAATTAGTAGCGGGTTATCAAACCGAATATTCCGGTATTAAATACGGTTTATTTTATCTTGCTTCTTACCTAAATTTATTAGTTTCCTCTTTATTTGTAACTGTTCTCTACTTAGGTGGGTGGAATTTTTCTATTCCCTATATATCCTTTTTTGGATTTTTCCAAATTAATAAAATTGTGGGAATTTTGGAAATGATAATGGGTATCCTTATTACATTAACTAAAGCTTTTTTATTTCTCTTCATTTCTATAACAATAAGATGGACTTTACCCCGTATGAGAATGGATCAGTTATTAAATCTTGGCTGGAAATTTCTTTTACCTATTTCTCTGGGCAATCTCTTATTAACAACTTCTTCCCAACTCGTTTCACTATAAATAAGATAATACAATAACAGTAAGAATATCTTCAACGCAAAAGTTCTCTCAAACAAGAGAAAGAAACATACCTTTTTCATAGATATTTAGAATATGTTCCCTATGATAACTGGGTTCATTAGTTATGGTCAACAAACAATACGTGCCGCAAGATACATTGGTCAAGGTTTCATAATTACCTTATCCCACACAAATCGTTTACCTGTAACGATTCACTACCCTTATGAAAAATCAATTACATCAGAGCGTTTCCGCGGGCGAATCCACTTTGAATTTGATAAATGTATTGCTTGTGAAGTATGTGTTCGTGTATGCCCAATAGATCTACCCCTTGTGGATTGGAGATTTGAAAAGGATATTAAAAAGAAACAATTGCTTAATTATAGTATTGATTTCGGAGTTTGTATATTTTGTGGTAACTGTGTTGAATATTGTCCGACAAACTGTTTATCAATGACTGAAGAATATGAACTTTCCACTTATGATCGTCATGAATTGAATTATAATCAAATTGCTTTGAGTCGGTTACCAATCTCCATAATGGAGGATTACACAATTCAAACAATTAGGAATTCGCCTCAAAGTAAAATTGACGAAGAAAAATCTTGGAATTCAAGAACGATTACTGATTACTAGGTACTAGGATTTTTTTGTTAGAAAAATCCAATAGTTTTTTACTAACTATAAAGAATAATTAATAACTACCGCTTATTAAAAATTATTCTTGATTTAAAATGAGAATATATTTTCGTGATGTGATTTCTAACTATACAATTTTTATATAAATATCCTAATCCCTTATCCCTTTTTCTTTTCTTGAATCTTTTAGTTTTAGTCAGTTCATGAAAAATTTTATACTATTAATTTATTCTTATCCATAATGGATTTACCCGGACCAATACATGAGATTCTTGTGCTATTTGGGGGATTTGTTCTTCTACTAGGGGGTCTAGGAGTAGTATTACTTACCAACCCAATTTATTCTGCCTTTTCACTGGGATTAGTTCTTGTTTGTATATCCTTATTCTATTTTTTATTGAATTCCTACTTTGTAGCTGTCGCACAACTTCTTATTTATGTGGGAGCCATAAATGTCTTGATCATATTTGCTGTAATGTTTGTAAATGGCTCAGAGTGGTCTAAAGATAAGAATTATTGGACTATTGGGGATGGGTTTACTTCACTCGTTTCTATAACTATTCCTTTTTCACTAATGACTACTATCCCAGATACGTCATGGTATGGAATTCTTTGGACTACAAGATCAAACCAAATAGTAGAACAGGGTCTCATAAATAACGTTCAACAAATTGGGATTCATTTAGCAACCGATTTTTATCTTCCATTTGAACTCATTTCCCTAATTCTTCTAGTTTCTTTAATAGGGGCAATTACTATGGCTAGACAATAATAAATTTTTTTAATTTTCAAATCTAAAAAAATAACTAAAGAATAAAATAATTTTGATTTAGTAAAATCCATCTACTGTCGACACAACAAATACTTTTTTTTTCTCTTTTGTTGCGTAATTGTTCGATTCTAATTAATTGAATCGGTTCAATTCTTGTCCTCATATTGAAATGAATCGAGATTGATAAGGAGTTAGTTAATGATGTTTGAGCATGTACTTTTTTTGAGTGTCTATTTATTTTCGATTGGTATCTATGGATTGATTACAAGCCGAAACATGGTTAGAGCTCTAATATGTCTTGAACTTATACTGAATTCAATTAATCTAAATCTCGTAACATTTTCTGCTCTATTTGATAGTCGCCAATTAAAAGGAGACATTTTCGCAATTTTTGTTATAGCCCTTGCGGCGGCTGAAGCAGCTATTGGACTATCCATTCTTTCTTCCATCCATCGTAACAGGAAATCAACTCGTATCAATCAATCGAATTTTTTGAATAATTAGATATAGATTTCTCTAAACAAAGGCGCATATAGAATAATATGGAACCTTAAGATTAATAAAATTCGAGTCTTCTTTTCTTATTTTTATTTGAGAATACCCATTTTTGAAGTAGGTTATTTCAGAGTATTCTTTTTTACTTATTGAATTTTGCATTTTTGCAATTCATTGATATTGCAATATTCAAATTGCAATAATTTATATTGCAAAGATAATAGCCAATTTTTTTTTATTGGCTAATTCGAATTAGTATGTAGAATTCGTATAATTATGACTGTTGAAGCCTTAAATTCAAGTCTCTTGGCTCTTTTCATGCTTTCTCACAAACAGATTAAGAAATATATTGCATTATTTATTCAAGTTTGGATAAACCATTGCTTCGTCTGGTGTCTACAATACATATAACTTATATAGTACTAATTTCATTTTTACCAGATCGAAAATTGTTATGTTGAAAAGGAAAATTTCTAGATCCAATGTCACATTCTGTAAAAATTTATGATACATGTATAGGATGCACTCAATGTGTACGAGCTTGTCCAACAGATGTATTAGAAATGATACCTTGGGATGGATGTAAAGCCAAGCAAATTGCTTCTGCGCCGAGAACCGAAGATTGTGTGGGTTGTAAGAGATGCGAATCTGCCTGCCCAACAGATTTTTTAAGTGTCCGCGTTTATTTAGGGCCTGAAACAACCCGCAGCATGGCTCTATCTTATTGATACGTTACAAAAAACTCCACTTGAATCGTTTGATTCCTCTTTACCGAAGAAGCCTGTGCTCAAAATAATTGAGCATGGGCTTTTCTGGTCAAAACGTATCTTGTCTTTATTACTTTATCATGAGTTATTTTCCTTGGTTAACAATACTTGTTGTTTTTCCGATATTTGCAGGTTCATTAATTTTCTTTTTACCCCATAAAGGAAACAAAATCGTTAGGTGGTATACTATATCTATTTGTTTATTAGAATTCCTTCTAATGACGTATGCATTCTGTTATCATTTCCAATTAGAGGATCCCTTAATGCAATTAAGGGAGGATTCTAAATGGATAGATGTTTTTGATTTCCACTGGAGATTGGGAATCGATGGACTTTCAGTAGGATCCATTTTATTGACAGGATTTATCACTACTTTAGCTACTTTAGCGGCTTGGCCAATTACCCGGAATTCGCGATTATTCTATTTCCTGATGCTAGCAATGTATAGTGGTCAAATAGGATTATTTTCTTCACGAGACCTTTTACTTTTTTTTATCATGTGGGAGTTAGAATTAATTCCTGTTTACTTACTTTTATCCATGTGGGGGGGGAAAAGGCGTCTATATTCAGCTACCAAGTTTATTTTGTATACTGCAGGCGGTTCCATTTTTTTCTTAATCGGAGTTCTGGGTATGGGCTTATATGGTTCCAACGAACCAACATTAGACTTGGAACAATTGATTAATCAATCATACCCTGCAACATTAGAAATAATACTTTATTTTGGCTTCCTTATTGCTTATGCTGTCAAATTGCCGATTATACCTCTACATACGTGGTTACCAGATACCCACGGGGAAGCACATTACAGTACATGTATGCTTTTAGCGGGAATCCTATTAAAGATGGGAGCATACGGATTGATTCGGATCAATATGGAATTGTTACCTCATGCTCATTATCTATTTTCCCCCTGGTTGGTAATAATAGGAGCGGTGCAAATAATCTATGCAGCTTCAACTTCTCTTGGTCAACGAAATTTCAAAAAAAGAATAGCCTACTCCTCCGTATCTCACATGGGTTTCATAATTATAGGAATTGGTTCCATAACCAACATTGGACTAAATGGAGCTATTTTACAAATATTATCCCATGGATTTATTGGTGCTACACTATTTTTCTTAGCAGGAACGACTTGTGATAGAATGCGTCTTGTTTATCTCGAAGAACTGGGAGGGATATCTATACCAATGCCAAAAATGTTTACTATGTTTAGTAGCTTTTCAATGGCTTCTCTTGCCTTACCAGGAATGAGCGGTTTTGTTGCGGAATTAGTAGTATTTTTCGGACTAATTACTAGTCCAAAATTTATGTTAATGCCAAAAATTCTAATTACTTTTATAATGGCAATTGGAATGATATTAACTCCTATTTATTTATTATCTATGTTACGCCAAATGTTCTATGGATACAAGTTATTTCATGTTCCAAACGCTAATTTTGTGGATTCTGGACCAAGAGAACTCTTTCTTTTAATCTGTATCTTTTTACCAGTAATAGGAATTGGTATTTATCCAGATTTTGTTCTCTCGCTATCCGTTGACAGAGTAGAGGCTCTCTTATCCAATTATTATCCTAAATAGGATTTTTTTTTAACTAGTCCTCTATATTTCATAATAGAAAAGCCAAAAAATTCCGAAAAAAGTAAAAAAGTCTAATTAGATCTATGTCTAATTTTCGGGAACCCCTTTGAACGTCTTTTCAAGGGGGTTCCCGAATCAAACAAAAATGGGAAAAACCTTCATTTTATAAATGCTTTATGTTATGTAATCATTTAGATGGTAATGTAAATGAACCATAACTATGTAAACCTATTCCTAAAAGATTGATACCAAAATAGCAGATCCAAATTATAAGAAATCCTATCGAAGCTACAAATGCAGAATTCGTACCTTTCCAATTTGCATTTGTTCTACTATGTAAATAAATTGCAAATATGGTCCAGGTAATAAATGCCCAAGTTTCCTTAGGATCCCAATTCCAATAGGATCCCCACGCCTCATTAGCCCATACTGCTCCACAAAGAATACCTATGGTTAAAAGGGTAAACCCTAGACTAATAACACGATAACTCCAAGAATCCAAACGCTCGGTTAATTGATATTTGTAATAATTTGGAAATGAAGGAAAAGAGGTGTTTTTTAAGGCACTTCTTTTTGCATAGAAATATTCAATCTCACTAAATAAAAATGTTTTAAGTAATTTTTTTTTTTTCTTTTTAGAAAAAAAATCGAAATTCTTTCGAAATCTAATGATTAGAAGAGCGGCGGATAATAAGGATCCGCACAAAAGAGTTGCATAGCTTAGTAACATCATACTGACATGCATCATTAACCACTGAGATTGGAGAGCAGGTACTAGTATTGTAGATTGATGCATTTCAGTTAAAAGACCAGACGTGGCAAAGCCTTGCGTTAAAATAGTACTTGGCGTAGTTATTGCGCTTAAATCATTTTTAGAGTTCTGTATCTTAGGAATAGTATGAAGAATATACAGAGCCCATGAAAGGAAGATCAATGACTCATATAAATTACTTAATGGAAAATGTCCCGAAGAAACCCAACGAGAAACTAAGAATCCTGTTATAGAGAAAAAAGTAGCTATCATTCCTTTTTCTGACGAATCACGTAATCCCCTAAGTTCACGAACTAATAAGGTTATCAAATGAATCGTAATCACAATTGAAATAGTTGAGAAAGAGATATGAGTTAGTATATGTTCTAAAGTTGCAAATAGCATAAAGAGAAGGTCCCATTACAAAATTGGAAATTTCGAACTGAATCCATTTTCTAATCTATTGTATTCTTTTTCGAGAATGCCGCCACTCGGACTCGAACCGAGATGCTTGAGCACTGCTTCCTAAGAGCAGCGTGTCTACCAATTTCACCATGGCGGCTAACTTGAAATAATAGTTAACTTAAAAGAATAATAGTTATTTTCTCACGAATCGTCGAGATTGGGAGAATCCATAGAATTTAGGAAAATTAGAATTTCATCATTAAATACAAAGAGTTTTGTATATTGCAAGAATACTCTACTTTTGATAATAGAATCCTCATAAAAAAAGGAGGATTCTATTATCAAAAGTTCTTTGATAGAAAAAAAGAATACTGAGCACACAATATACCAAAACTTTTGTTCTATATAACCGAATAACAGAGGGATTAGTTCTAAGAATATTGTACCCAGGAATTAGACACATAAAAGTACATTCATTAATTAATCCAAATTATTCATTCATATTAAATAATTGGAATTTCTTTCTGATCGGTCAATTCAGATTATTTCAAAACCTGATTATTTGTTTGTTACCCAGAAAAACCTTTTGGTTTTGGCTGCTCATTGCCGCTCAAAAATGATCTTGATTTTGCTAAGGAATAAGATTGTACTATGGAAAAATAAGTTTTTTTCTTCCAAATATTTTTACGAATACGCTTTTTTGACATCGAAGTACGTTTTTTTGGAACTGCCATTCAAAAGGAGAATTAGTTTTTTCTAGTTGTATGTGAAAGACATCTATTGCTGCAAATCAATCCTTCTTTCTGTTTTTTCTTAGTATTTATACTTAGATACTGAAAGATAATGAAATTATAAATTATTTTTTACTTCATTTTGTCTAATATGGATAAGACAAGAGTTTTTCGCGTATTTTTCATATATATTTAGACTTTGTTTTAATAATATACAATATATACAAAGATATATTATATACAAAGGTTTTCTATTTAAATCAATTTATATATCAAATATACTCGATATATAAAAGGGGGATAAGCCCCCATATAATATGGGGAGATAAAACGAAGATAAAATTCAAATAGTTAATTAAGTTGAGAAAATATTCAAGAATTGAATTCCTGTCAAAATAAAAAAAGAATTAGTCTCTTAAACAAGATATTCTAAAACTTAGATAATTCTAGTCATTAGGATTTCTATTTTATATGAAGTAAAGAATATTCGAGAATTTCCGATAAATATAAAATTCAAATCTAGTTGAAATTTAATCAATCAGTTACGAAATAAGAGAGCTATTTCATTTTAACAGAAAGAAAAAAAAGAATAGAAATCGAAAGTAAATTGATTCAATCTTTTTTTGTATTTTAATAAATATCTTTTTTTTTTATCTACTAACTAAATAACTAAATTCTTTGATTAACTTTTTGAATTTAAGCAACTAAATCCATTCTGAATTTTTGAATATTTCAATGAGACAAATTTAGAAAAAATAAAAATTCCAGTATTTTTTCTTATTCTTATTTTAAAAATTTCTTCAGAAAGAAATAAGAATAGGTTTGGTGAATCGGAAACAATTTTATAGAAAAAAATAACTATAAATTTCAACTAAAAATTGCTATTTCTTTTCTTATGGAACATACATATCAATATGCCTGGGTAATCCCTCTTCTCCCACTTCCAGTTATTATGTCAATGGGGTTTGGCCTTTTTCTTATTCCGACAGCAACAAAAAATCTTCGTCGCATATGGGCTTTTCCTAGTGTTTTACTCTTAAGTATAGCTCTGGTATTCTCAGTTCACCTGTCTATTCAACAAATAAAAGGTAGTTCTATCTATCAATATCTATGGTCTTGGACCATCAATAATGATTTTTCCTTAGAATTTGGATACTTGATCGACCCTCTTACTTCTATTATGTTAATACTAATTACTACTGTAGGAATCCTGGTTCTTATTTATAGTGACGATTATATGTCTCACGATGAGGGATATTTGAGATTTTTCGTTTATATAAGTTTTTTTAATACTTCCATGTTGGGATTGGTTACTAGTTCCAATTTGATACAAATTTATTTTTTTTGGGAACTTGTGGGAATGTGTTCCTATTTATTGATAGGCTTTTGGTTTACACGACCACTTGCAGCGAGTGCTTGTCAAAAAGCTTTCGTAACTAATCGTGTAGGGGATTTTGGTTTGTTATTAGGAATTTTAGGTTTTTTTTGGATAACAGGTAGTTTAGAGTTTCGGGATTTGTTCAAAATAGCTAATAACTGGATTCCTAATAATGGGATTAATTCATTACTTACTATTTTGTGTGCTTTTTTATTATTTCTTGGGGCAGTTGCAAAATCTGCACAATTCCCTCTTCACGTATGGTTACCCGATGCTATGGAAGGACCCACTCCCATTTCGGCTCTTATACACGCAGCAACTATGGTTGCTGCGGGGATTTTTCTTGTAGCTCGACTTCTTCCTCTTTTCATATCCCTACCTTTGATAATGAGTTTCATTTCCTTAGTAGGTACAATAACACTTTTTTTAGGAGCTACTTTAGCTCTTGCTCAGAGAGATATTAAAAGAAGCTTAGCCTATTCTACAATGTCTCAATTGGGTTATATGATGTTAGCTCTAGGTATAGGTTCTTATCAAGCAGCTTTATTCCATTTGATCACTCATGCTTATTCGAAAGCCTTATTGTTCTTGGGATCCGGATCCGTTATTCATTCAATGGAACCTCTTGTTGGATATTCACCAGATAAAAGTCAGAATATGGTTCTTATGGGTGGTTTAAAAAAATATGTTCCTATTACAAGAATAACTTTTTTATTGGGTACACTTTCTCTTTGTGGTATTCCACCTCTTGCTTGCTTCTGGTCCAAAGATGAAATTCTTAGTAATAGTTGGTTGTATTCACCTTTTTTTGGAATAATAGCTTCTTTTACTGCAGGATTAACTGCATTTTATATGTTTCGAATATATTTACTTACTTTTGATGGGTATTTGCGTGTTCATTTTCAAAATTACAGTAGTACAAACGAAGGTTCGTTGTATTCAATATCCTTATGGGGAAAAAGCATACCCAAAGGAGTCAATAGAGATTTTGTTTTATCAACAATGAAGAGTGGAGTTTCTTTTTTTTCACAAAATATACCCAAAATTCCTGATAATACAAGAAATAGGATAGGATTCTTTAGTACTTCCTTTGGAGCGAAAAATACTTTTGTTTATCCTCGCGAAACTGGAAATACTATGCTATTTCCTCTTCTTATATTACTGCTTTTTACTTTGTTCATTGGATCCATAGGAATCCATTTTGATAATGGAGTAATGGATAATGGAACATCGGAGTTAACCATATTATCAAAGTGGCTAACCCCTTCAATAAGCCTTTTCCAAGAAAGTTCTAATTCTTCTATAAATTCATATGAATTTCTCACTAATGCAATTTCTTCTGTAAGTTTAGCTATTTTTGGTCTATTCATAGCATATATATGTTATGGATCCGCTTATTCCTTTTTTCAGAATTTGAATTTGAAAAATTCCCTTGTAAAAGGAAATCCTCAAAAGAACCTTTTGGATCAAGTAAAAAAAAAAGTATATAGTTGGTCATATAATCGAGGTTATATAGATGTTTTCTATACTAGGCTCTTTATCCTGGGTATAAGAAGATTTGCTGAACTAACGCATTTTTTTGATAAAGGTATTATTGATGGAATTATCAATGGAGTAGGTCTTGCTGGTTTTTGTATAGGAGAAGAAATAAAATATGTGGGAGGAGGGCGAATATCGTCTTATCTATTCTTTTTTTTATGTTATGTATCCTTCTTCATATTCTTTTTTCTTCCTTAATTCATTATTCCATGAATTCCTCAAAACGAGGCTCATCAAAATGCAAAATCTAAAACTACTATAAGACTACTAATAAAATAAGAAAAAAATTCGAACGATTAAATTACTTCTCCCGAATATCCAACTGACTTATTAATTTCTTATAACGTACTCTATTTTTCTTTGCCAAATAAGCCAGCAAACGTTGGCGTTTTCCCAAAAGTCTTCGTAGACCTCTTTCCGATGAAAAATCTTTTTTGTGTAATTCCAAATGTGAAGCAAGTCTCCGTATCTTATTGGTGAAACTGAATACTTGAAATTCAACAGAACCCCTGTTTTCTTGTTTTTCTTCTTTAACCATAAATCAAAAAATTTTTCTACCTCCTTTCTTTTTCATGTATTTTTCTGATCAGGAAAAATAAAAAATTATGTCAGTTATTTTGAAGTTATTCGAATCTCGTACACACAAAAATTTGCAATTATTCATCTACTGCTGGAATCTATAATTTGGATTTATTTTATCGATGCAAATTGGATTTGGATAGAAGGGTACATTCTTTTATTTTAGATAGAAGAAACATTTCTTCTATCTAAAATAAAAGAATTTTGCTGATTTATTTATTGCTATATCCAATTTATAGAATTGATACACCATTTAATTGATATCATTTAGCAAAATGAAACACAGCATATGCATCCATCTTTCGGCTCGAGAATTTCACGGGAGAGAGATATA